GAACCATAGTAATATTATTTTATTTGATTGAATTATTTATTTCTCTTGTTTCTCTTGAAATTGATTCACTGTTCATTTCTACACACGTCTTTTTTTCGGAGGTCTACAGCCATTATGTGGCATAGGGGTTACATCCCGTACGAAAGTTAATAGTATACCACTTCTACGAATAGCTCGTAATGCTGCGTCTCTTCCGAGACCGGGACCTTTTATCATGACTTCTGCTCGTTGCATACCTTGATCTACTACTGTACGAATAGCATTTGTTGCTGCAGTTTGAGCGGCAAAGGGTGTACCTCTTCTCGTACCCTTGAATCCCGAAGTACCGGCAGAGGCCCAGGAAACCACCCGACCCCGTACATCTGTAACCGTGACAATGGTATTATTGAAACTTGCTTGAACATGAATAACTCCCTTTGGTATTCTACGTGCACTCTTACGTGAACCAATACGTACATTCCTACGTGAACCAGTTCTCGGTATAGCTTTTGCCATATTGTATCATCTCATAAATATGAGTCAGAAATATATGGATATATCCATTTCATGTCAAAAGAGATTCCTTATTTGTACATTGAGCCTTTTAACGAGTCTGATTATCCTTGTCTTTGTTTATGTCTCGGGTTGGAACAAATTACTATAATGCGCCCCCGCCTACGGATTAGGCGACATTTTTCACAAATTTTACGAACGGAAGCTCTTATTTTCATATTTGTCATTCCTTATCTTAATTCTAAATCTACTTCTTGGTAGAAAATAAGTTTCTTGAAATTTTTCATCTCGAATCGTATTGAATAAAAACGCCCTAATCTTTCGAATCCTTGTTTCGGAGTCGATAAATTATACGTCCTCTGGTTGAATCATAACGACTTACTTCAATTTTGACTTTATCTCCCGGCAGTATCCGTATAAAACTACGTCGGATCTTTCCTGAAACATAACCTAGAATCAGATCTTCATTATCTAACCGAACCCGGAACATGCCATTGGGAAGCGATTCAGTAATTAAACCTTCATGAATCCATTTTTGTTCTTTCATTTCAGGTAAAGCCCCCCTGAAGTATCAACTAATGAAGGAGAAACGATATTAGACAACTCACCCCTTTTCTTTTTTTTTTTACAAATAGGAAGAGGTTTCGGATCCCATTTGGATATTAAAAGGATTACCATATATAACACAAAATTTCTCCGCCGATTCCTTCTAGTCGAGCCTCCCGGTCTGTCATTATACCTCGAGAAGTAGAAAGAATTACAATCCCCATCCCACCTAAAATTCTAGGAATTCGTTGAGAGTTAGAATAGATTCGTAGACCGGGTCTACTGATCCGTTTTAAATTTAAAAAATTTCTATAGGGTCTTTTCCCATTCCTTCTATGTCGAAGGGTTAAAACCAAAAAATAGTTGTTTTTTTCTCGATGTTTTCTGACGTTTTCGATAAAACCTTCTCGGAAAAGTATTTTAACAATATTTTCGGTAATATTAGTAGATGCTATGCGAACAACTCTTTTTCTATCCATATCAGCATTTCGTATAGAGGTTATTATCTCAGCAATAGTGTCTCTACCCATGATGAACTATAATTATTGGTGCCTGAAATTGGATATAATCAACATGTTTTTCTTTTTTTTTTTTCTATTGGTTGATGAATAGGAATTTTTTAAGGTATATGCGTGAGACACAATCTACGAATTAATCTAGTTCTTAATCTAGTTCTTTCAAATACCCCAAAGATATCACGATCTCATTTTATTTTATAATACCTCGGGAGCTAATGAAACTATTTTAGTAAAATTTAATTGTCTCAATTCCCGGGGGATTGCACCAAAAATTCGAGTTCCTTTTGGATTTCCTTCTTGATCAATCACAACTGCAGCATTGTCATCATATCGTATTATCATACCGTTGTCACGTTTAAGTTCTTTACAGGTACGAACAATTACAGCTCTCACTACTTCTGATTTTTCTAGGGGCATATTTGGTACTGCTTCTTTGATCACAGCAACAATAACGTCACCAATATGAGCATATCGACGATTACTAGCTCCTAGGATTCTAATACACATTAATTCTCGAGCCCCGCTGTTATCCGCTACATTTAAATGGGTCTGAGGTTGAATCATATCAAATTTTGAGTCTATTCTTCCAATGCAAAGGATGAAGAAAATAAAAGAAATATTGTTTGTCCAAAAAAAGAAACTTGCGTTTTTGTTTCATCCCCAAGATTCATTTCCGTCGGTTCTACATTTTTATCCCGAAATAATAAATTGAGTTCGTATCGGCATTTTGGATGCTGCTATTAAAATAGCCCTTCTAGCTATATTTTCGCTTACTCCACCCATTTCATATAGTATTCGCCCCGGTTTAACAACAGCTACCCAATATTCAGGGGATCCTTTCCCCGAACCCATACGTGTTTCGGCAGGTCTTACTGTAACTGGTTTGTCTGGAAATATACGGACCCATATTTTTCCACCACGGCGTGCATTTCGTGTCATTGCTC